TTCTCAATTCTCTACGACGTCTAGACGATAATAAATTTTCAGGAATAAGCAAATCATAATGATTGATGTAGAGATTCCCAGTTTGTCTTCGATAACGGCATTTAATTATCTTCTTCAAATAATACAAATCATTCGAGTCATCGGAATAATATGGTTTCTCTTGGTATCTTTCATTAGTTTGCCGCTTACTCCTATGAAGTAATTAACTAGCTATGATTTGATACATAATAAACTGGCTATTATTTGTTACAGACAGACGAAGGGGTTCGACACACATCAGCCCCCGCTTACTCCAGATTTTAATAACCTCGCTCTGCAGTCGCGTTAGTCCCTTCACATTGATTTTTTTCCTTTCAATAGCGTATGAAAAAAAGTCCAGTGGATCTTTCAGCTTAAACAGCGTATTATATGCGAACATAGTTCTTAGCCCTACGTATTCCTCGAGAACAGTTGGGTGCCTTTGAAAAAAGAACAACTCTTGCAGGATCTCTTTCCTTTTCAAGTTCTCTCGGCCTATCTTGTACCTGTACTTATCAGCAAATTTTGGGGGGGTTGGTACATCATTTAAACTTTCTCTAAGAAATTTTCGAGTATATTTATCGTATTCGGTTTCCTTTATAGAATTTCTTGACCTACGCATGAAGGAAAAAAACGTAGCGTCCCCCGCTAGTGGTTTTTCCTTTTTCGTTTTTTCTTCCTCTTTCTTTCTCTTTTTAAGATTTTTATATTTCGTTTTTCTATAAGATCCCCTTTTGTTTCTATAAAAAGGAAAAGTCAACAAAAGCAATTTGCTTGGTATAAACCACGACTTAGGTTTATATGCATTAAAAAATAGTACCAATTGTGGGAAGAACCAAGATTCCAGATTCGATATAGGAGTATCTTCATTCATTTCCATCCAATCCCACCAAAAGTTGTGTTTTGCTTTGTGTGAATTTAAAACCATCGGTTTCGATTTAGATTCCGAAAACGCAATATAATTGAGGTTTTGATCTTGACAAATCTTAGGATAAAAAAAACTTTTTCTATCAATTAATTGATAATTATTAGTTCCGGTCTTAGCATTTTTATTATTGTTGAAATTGTTGAAATCGTCCTTGATCCAGGCCTCAAGATCGGTTTTTTTTGAACAGATAAATCCAAAATGCCCAAATCGCGATATTTGCTATCCGCGCTTGGTTTTATATAGTCCGTCTCTCTGTGAAACTCGAATATTCGATACTCTTCTATATCGATAGGCATATCTCCGTTGATCCAGGCCTGAATATAGAGTTCCTTTTAAAAAGATAAATTGATAATCTCCCAATCGAAATATCTTCTGTCCGTACTTCTTTTATACGGAGTTTCTTTCATATCCATAATCTTAGTTTTTCCTAGAGTATAATCAGGGACAACCTCTTCTAGTAAATCATAGATAGGTACCAAAAATACTCCGTCTAGTATATCAAAAAAAACGTAATGAAAATAAAGTTTTCGATTCTTATTTGTTTCGAATGGTGATCCATAAATAAAATATATGGGTCCCTCTTATTTTCATAATAAATAGATCGATAAGATAAAAGATTATATCTATAGTCGTTTTTTTGAAAATTATCTTCTTGATTTGATAATGAATATACTTCGTAATCATTTTGTTTTTAATAATGAATTAGTTGGTCTTTTTCATATGAATCTGCTTTGGTCAAATCTTGATTTTGAATTGTACGACATTGATTTCGCCATTTTTGTACTCTTAATCTAGACCCCTCACTCTTAGATAAATCGTATTGATAATGACCTCTTAACCAGTTTTTCCATTGATTTAGTCCAGAATTCCTAAGTTTCTTATGTCTTAATTTAGAATGAATTATTCCTTGTGTTCCAAAATAATCTTTTATTGAAGTCTTAAGAAAAAAAGATGTTCCGTGATATTGAAGATAGATACTATATATTAATTTAGATAAATTAAGAACTTGGGTTTATGATAATTTGTAAAACACATATGCTTGTGACAAAGAGGATAAGTCACAAAAATTCTGCTTTGCATTTTTATTCAAAAGATTATAAAGTGATTTTTTGATAGTCGAAATAAAGTCTTTTTTTTTTTGATTTCTTTTTTTCTTGGAAATGGAAATCAATTTATCCAAAATTTTGATTATTGATTCAAGAACAATTACCTTTTCCATTACCTTTTGTTCTATCCTTTTTATGACAATAAGAAAGAAAGGTAGAAGGACTTTTATGTATATTTTTTGAGTGAAAAATCTTATAAAAAGATATAATTTACGGATTAATATTAATTAAATATATCTTCCTTTTAATATTTGCCAAATCTTTTTTAGTGATTCGAATCTTTTAGGATTCGAACTTGTTTTATTATTTTTATTCTAAATAACATTTTTTTTATTCTAAATAACATTTATTTCTGCAGTCATTTTTTGTTTCGATTTTTGAATTATTTATTTGTGATTTCTGATTGTGCTTGTTCTATCATTCATATTTTTTTCTGTCGGAGATTCAA